TGCTTAGAAGATTTTGATTTTTTTTGAAATACGGAACTATATGAATAAGGGAAAGACTCCATGAAAGGAAGATTAACGATTCATATAAATCACTTAGTGGAAAATGTCCCGAATAAACCCAACGAGTAACTAATAATCCTGTTATACAGAAAAAAGTAATTATCATGCCCTTTTCGGATGAATCATATAGGTTTACGATTTTATCGACTAAAAAGGTTATAAAATGAATTGTAATTACAATTGAAACGATCGAAAAAGAAATATGAGTTAATATATGCTCTAAGGTTGAAAATATCATAAAAATTTTTTAAAAGAGGAGTCCCTTAATTATACAAAGGGAAATCGGGATATTGAATTCATTATAGGATCTATTTACTTTTTTTAGGAGATGACATGCCGCCACTCGGACTCGAACCGAGATGCTCTAGCACTGCTTCCTAAGAGCAGCGTGTCTACCAATTTCACCATAGCGGCTTGTCTTGAACTTATAATAGCCTATGAATAAGCAATCGTCTAGATTTTAGAATTCAATTGGGTGCAATATTTTTTAGGAAAGATTCAAATTCATAAATAAAAATTGGTTCAAATAGGTATTTGAAGGTTCATTATTTTAGGTTAGGGTCTTAGTTTTATTGTGTATTTTATACTCTCCTCGACTTGAACTCTTCTAAAACTCTTCTAAAACTATATAGTACTACTCTAAATTAAGAGATAGAACCCCCCACAAAAAATGTTTGTTTTAATGAATTGTTTTTGATTTATTTGATTTCAAAAATCAAAACCAAAAAATCCATTTCATCAATGAACAAAAAAAAAAGAACCTGTTTTGGATCATTCAAAATTGACACATATTTATCCAAAAAAGCCTCGCTAAGTGTTTTTGAGTGGATTGATGGCGAGAGATATATGGGGTCCTATATAGGAATTCAGAGAAAATCCAAAAGGAAGAAAGTTCCACAAAGGAGTTTCGAATTTTAATCAATTAGTTTCAATGATTTTAGTAATGAAAGATTTTCTGTCCGCCCTTTTATAGATTATAGAGAAAAAGGGGATCTATAGAAAAAAGAAAACCTTATATTCTTGTAACAAATAGGTCGATGGGGAAAATAATACTCCCTGCCTTGGAAATGAGAAGATATACTAAAAAGAAAATGGAGTATCTTGTGTTTTTTGTCAAGAAAAAAAAGTATTTTTTTTTTTTTCGAATTCGGTACGGTAAACAGAAAAATTCTTATTTTACGTATTCTAAGAGCGGAACGATTTCCATTCCTATTGATTGACTCAACAGGGAATGGAAATCGGGAATTTGATTTTCGAAATGAAATGACTCGGTTTTTGAGTCAGGCCGATTCAGATTATTCCAACGTGTTATGTTTTATTACTTATTTTATTTGTTTGTTGCACAAAAAAACTTTTAGAATTCCCAGTAGAAAGAGATTTCCCTAAGGAAAACGCTTTTAACGCTGCCCAATACCCCTTCCTTTTCCAAAAATTTTTACGAATACGCTTTTTTGATGCAGAAGTACGTTTTTTTGGAACTGCCATTTAAATAAAAATTAAGAGATTACTCATTGGTATAGCTGGATGTGAAAGACATCTATTGTTCAAAAGAAATTTGCGCTTTCTAATTTATTATGTATTTCTTTTCTAGATAATATTTTTTATTCTAAAAATAAAAAAGAATAGATAAGATGGGTGAAAGATATGGGAAAATGACATAAACTAGTACTAAAAATAGTAAAAAGAAGAATATTCTTTTTTTTAGTAACTTGTCAAACTCGGGAAAAATATGCCTAAGTTGACTCGAATTTGAAAGTTAGAAGGAGACTAGTAATTAATCTCTATGATTTGACCAATTGTAACTTCTTGATTTGAATATTTGAAGTATTTAGCAGAAACTCAGAAAGAATAAGTAAAAAGAAAAAAAAATTCTATTTAAGTTAGTGCATATCTTCATTTTTTTATTGACTCCTTTCAAAAGAGGTAAGATCCGGTGAATCGGAACCAATTAATATTAATTAAGAATTAAAAAACTTTTTTTATGGAACAGACATATCAATATGCGTGGATCATACCTTTCCTTCCACTTCCAGTTCCTATGTTAATAGGAGTGGGACTTCTTCTTTTTCCGACAGCAACAAAAAATCTTCGTCGTATGTGGGCTTTTCCGAGTATTTTATTGTTAAGTATAGTCATGATTTTTTCAACTAATCTGTCTATTCAGCAAATAAATAGCAGTTTTATCTATCAATATGTATGGTCTTGGACCCTCGATAATGATTTTTCTTTAGAATTCGGCTACTTGATCGATCCACTTACTTCTATTATGTTAATGTTAATCACTACTGTTGGAATTATGGTTCTTATTTATAGTGATAATTATATGGCTCACGATCAAGGATACTTGCGATTTTTTGCTTATATGAGTTTTTTCAGTACTTCCATGTTGGGGTTAGTTACTAGTTCGAATTTGATACAAATTTATATTTTTTGGGAATTG